TGTACATAAATATATCTTATCCACATAGTCGCTCATTCAGGAACGAAAAATTGGATTTATCTAATGAGTATAGGTAAAATGGTTTATTGATATTGGATTTGATCAATGCAATGAATTGTTTCATCATAAGACCGATCCTAATTAAATTGATGAGCCCCATCCTAACGAAATTCATTTGATTGATACATGTACACCCACGAATTGAACATAGATCCATTCACCGAATCATTGAGAAAGCAATTCGACTTGGCGAGAAAAACAATTTTCAATAACTTGTTGATCCCTATCCCTCTCTTCCCCAGATTTCAAAATTTATCGTTTTTGAATTTCTTGGCTTAGTGTGAGATCGAAATATACCTACCTAACCGAATCTTAACAATGAGGGAATCAATGAGTGAAAGTATGAGAAATGGAGTTTAATCCCGTTTATAGCATATGGCAGACCAATCATTTCCCGAAGAGTACTAGCCTTCGTATTATTTTTTATTATTTAAATAAATAATATTTTTTTGCTTTTCGAATATTTATTAGTCTTGTTTTTTCATTTTTTAGACGTTTCTTCTAATGAGTATGATATTCTATATGTAATTAATATAACTATATATTCCAATTTGAAAATTTATGTATATTATTTAAATTAGAAATTAAATAAAAAAACACAATGCAATTGAAAATAAAAGAATTTCTATATAGAATTCTATGGGGAATGGTGATTAGAATGAACGATTCATAAATATAAATCACAAATCAAAAAATTCTATGGAATAATGAAAGACAGAAAAATCCTTTGAATTGCATCATATTAGTCCATTCTATTCTATTTATATTGACAATTTCGAAAAACTATTCATACTATGATCATAGTATGATGGCAGTCGGGCAAGTATGCCCCCATCGTCTAGTGGTTCAGGACATCTCTCTTTCAAGGAGGCAGCGGGGATTCGACTTCCCCTGGGGGTAGGGTACTACGAAAGGAAGTTGATCATGGATTATCAATAAGCTTGGAATTGATTCTTCCCGGGTCGATGCCCGAGCGGTTAATGGGGACGGACTGTAAATTCGTTGGCAATATGTCTACGCTGGTTCAAATCCAGCTCGGCCCAATAATTCGCGGATCCACCATAAAATGATATAACCCATTTGTCCTTCTACAGAAATTCTTGACTTGATACGGAAGAATAAAAAAAAAAATTCCTATTTTCTGATATCTCTCTCTACTGTTATTTTTTCCTATTTCTTTTTCCCACAAATTAAGATCTTGATAATGATGATCCTGATTCATATCAGGATCTGTAAATAGAAAGTTTCAGAAAAAAAGAAATTTACGAAAAGAATAAAGTAAAAAAAACTCTTTTTTTATTCGTTGACAGATTGATTATCAATCAATTTGACAATAACGAAAAAATGACTATTAATCCATGTCCCTCTCACTAAAGTACATGTCTCCGCGCATATCAATCTATTACTCGCGTCTCTGTCTGTTAGAATATGGCAATTCGAATCAAAAATCTGCATAGAAAGGTTTGAAGGAAATTAAATCAACAACATATGTTGTACACTTTATTTCCCTGGGATTGTAGTTCAATTGGTCAGAGCACCGCCCTGTCAAGGCGGAAGCTGCGGGTTCGAGCCCCGTCAGTCCCGATGGATCCAATCCAAATCCAATAAAAAAATACATCAATTCATCTATTCCTTTCTTGTGAAAGAGAGAACAAATAAGATAACTGAATTTTATTCCAAACGGGATCTCTCTTTTTTTTTTCCACATTTTTCATCAAAAAAAATATGGGAATTTCCATTTCTTCAACGAGTACTGATTGATGGGAGAAAGACATATGGGACATATGTGAATTACCACAATTATTGGTAGCATCATATTCAGGATTCGAAGGAATACTGTACTGGGTCTAGCTTTTTTGATTACGCCCGATTTTTGTAATGGAATAGAGTACTATACGTTTCCCGGAAGCACATACACAAAGGGAATTTGGACGATACAAAATAAATTGAACATAGTAACCTTTGATTTCATTTTTCGTCTTAAAGCAAAATATATCCGTGCTATTGTTTGCTTGAGTTTGTTTATAACCAATGTGAGGGTAAAGGTAGTCTGATGAGACTTCATCAGATGATTGCATTGGACAAGGGGGCAGTAGATTATAGAAAAAAAAGAATGACAAAAATTAGAAATAAAAAAAAAAGTAAAGAAATTCTTGATTGCATCAGGAATCCCATTTTGTTTCAATTCGGTATGGATAAAAGATCTTCCTATGTTATACTATTCAATTCTCGACGATGAATCGATTTGATAGCTCCGATATTGTTATTCATGATATTTTAATACGATTCGATATCATCGAGATGCAATGCATCCCATTGAATTTACAAGCGAAACATTTATCATCTCTATGGGATTAAATCCCGAGTTATTGCGAATCAAAAATGAAACGATGAGATTATGGAAGTAAATATTCTCGCATTTATTGCTACTGCACTGTTCATTCTAGTTCCTACCGCCTTTTTACTTATAATATACGTAAAAACTGTCAGTCAAAGTGATTAATTTGAATTAACCTTGACTTTTTAGTTCTTATCAATGATTGAAGATAAGAAAAATGAAAAGGATTCAAATTTCACGTCTTAAATGAAATTGGCGGACTATAATTATCAGTATTCTACGAGAGAAGTATTCTATGAGATCCGATAGTATGGTAGAAAGAAATATATGAATCCTTCTACCATACTATCTATTATTGTTATTGAAGTGTATAAAACTGTACTGTATAAAAATAGAGGTTGAATATAGATCAATTTGAATATAGATGAATCTACAATATATATCTTTCTATTTATATATGGATATCATATCCATTACATATATGTAATGTTAATATAATATACATAGTGGCCCAATTCGATTTCTTTGCTTCATAATTCATGTTGATTCCAATGAATCTGAAATGAAATAATCGAAAGGCCACTAATCTTTTTTTAGCATTCGAAAGAAGTAATTGATTGAGCAGTTGACAGATGATCCAGGGGTTCGGTTCGGTGGGAACTTTTTATCTTCGGATTTCGTTTCGAAAAGAATTAGCAAACCCCATCTTTAATGTTTGAACCATGATATGAAATGAGTTCCATAAAACAAGCATAAATCCTATATTGAAAATAACTAAAATACTAATAATAATAAATAAAACAAGTGGTAAGCACGTAATATGTGGGTGGCTACCCCGAGGTACTATCTTATTATGAGGTAGTATATTATTATGCGTAGTATCTCATCGGACAACCACTATGTCTATGTTCTTTCGTGTCGAAAGTATGTATCCACTTAAAAACTTATATTATATATTATAATAATAACTAATAACAGAACTCTTTTTTTTTTTACTGTTAAAAAAAAAAAAAAGAAAAGAAAAAAAAGTTTTGCAGAACGATCTATAAAATAAAACAATCGATATCAATACAGTTTGATTCTTCAATTAGTAGTACTTCTAGAGTCCACTTCTTCCCCATACTACGAGTGAAAGAGAAAATGTAAAGACTACCATTAAAGCAGCCCAAGCGAGACTTACCATATCCATGTGAATTATGTCCCCTATCTCTATTAATATAAAAGAATTATTCCATTATTGCTCACTAATAATTATTATTCACTAATAATAGTGGAATCACTAGCGCATAGTCAAAAAGAGATTCGGGCACAACACCATTGAAGAAACAATCCAAAAATCGAATTCTAACAAGTTATTATATGATTTCTAGTATAATCGAAAAAATTAAGCACAAATAAATAAAAGAGGCAGAGAAACTCTTGGAAGTATCATTTGATTCCCTAATTCAAGACCCAATCAGTAGACACTACATTAGTAGTCGAAGGGCTATCATATCAAGATTTAACGATTATTTTTCATTAATCTACTAAATTCTTGAAACCTAGACGTAAGGATTTATAGCATTTTAGAAAACCCCAACGATGCTTAGAATCAAGCAAATCTAAAGAGGCTTTTTCTTCTGCTTACTTCTGCTGGAAAAAAAACGATAAAGTTATATCAGCAAAACATAAGAAGGTATTTCGATTCTTGTGTTTGTTGATGAGGCGGCACCCGGATTTGAACTGGGGAAAAAGGGATTTGCAGTCCCCCGCCTTACCGCTCGGCCATGCCGCCAAAACGATACAAAATATTGGATTGGCTCTATCTCTTCGATTGATAGTATCTTACAACACACAATATCGAAAACTAAAAACCGAAAAACTTTGCTTTCTTTTTCTATTGAAAGAAAATAAAAAATAAAATGGGGATTTTCGGTCACAAAAGAAAAAATTCAGGACAAATGGGAACCGTTAACTTTAACTATTGACTGTGAATTCATAAATGATTCTTGGATTTCAATTGCAAATTAGGTTTCCCTAATGATATAAGAAAAAAAAATCCCCAAATGGATACCCCTTACCTAACTAACTAAAAATTGATACATAACTAATCATTACTAATCCGTATTGATTCGTTTCCAGAACCATAAAAAAATACTTCTTAATTAAAATTATTATAGCGATTATGAGTATATGTAAACCCCAGAACATAAACGATTACTATTATCTAAATCTAATTGGGTATCTTATCTATATAAGATGCCTATAGGAAATTTTCGGAATTCCATTTTTACAATTTTGTTTTTTGAATTATCATTAAATAGAAAATAGAAATTTGGATAGAGTACAACTGTGGTATCCCCCATAAAACTGTAATAAAGAAGGAGATATATATAACTATATATATATCTGCACATGTTTATTAATAAATACAAGTCTTCATACATACTTCAATCGTATTCTACGAATTCTACTAAAAAAAAATATAGGTATAGGTAAAATATCTCTCTTCTATGCGAATTTTTTTTTAACAGTGGAATCCACGAAAAAATTCCATGTTGTTAAAAAAATACAAAAAAATTCTATATTGTTTCTGCAGATCAAATCCCGAATCTATTTAAAG